AAGGGATATTATGTTTTACTAGTATATTATACACAAAATTATTAATATGGTAGGGAATACCAATAAATTATGATTGATTATGAATTTAATTAATATAAATAAATTTATTAAATTAATTGATTATAATGGTTAATAATAAATTTTTAAAATATAGATAATATAGTAATATAATTTATAAAAATAATAGTATAATAAAGGGAATATTATTAAAATATAATAAATTATATAATTAATTATATAATTAAAGGGATATTATGTTTTACTAGTATATTATACACAAAATTATTAATATGGTAGGGAATACCAATAAATTATGATTGATTATGAATTTAATTAATATAAATAAATTATATAGGTTATAATTTATTATAGAATATTTAATTAAAGATTTAATTTTTAAAAAAATAAGTATATATTTATTATAAAGTTTGATTCTAGCTTAAAAGTTTATTAAAAATTTATTAATACATGTAAATTTTTGTAAGAATAATAATTTTTTTAAAAAAAAAATTAAATTTTATTAATCGCAGTATTTAGATTTATAAATTATAGAAATATAGATTTAGTAAAATTTTATATTATTAGCAAAAATTGTGCCAGCAGCTGCGGTTATACAATTGATAAAAATAAATAGTTTTAGTTAATAGTTAATTTTATTATACAAATATAATTATATAATTTTAAGGTGAAATTTATTTTATATAAAATATTTATGTAAATAATGAGGCTATAAAAATTAAAATATAAACTAGGATTAGATACCCTATTATTTTAATTAATAATTAATATTTAAGTAGTAGTAGATATAGTCTTGAAACTTAAAGAATTTGGCGGTATTTTAATCTTTTCAGAGGAACCTGTTCTATAATCGATATTCCACGTTAAATTTTACTAAATTTTATTATTTGTATATCGTTGTCGTAAAAATATTTTTATAAAAATTTAATTTTTTAATATTAAAATTTTAATATATGTCAAATCAAGGTGCAGTTTATAATTTAGAAGAAATGGGTTACAATAAATATATTTATATGGAATTTTTATTGAAATATAAGAAGGAAAGTGGATTTGAAAGTAAATTAATTTTAATAAATTTAATTGATTATAGTTCTAAAATATGTACATATTGCCCGTCGCTCTTTTTTTAAGAAAAGATAAGTCGTAACATAGTAGATGTACTGGAAAGTGTATCTAGAAAGACAAATTATAACTTAAATTAAAGTATTTTATTTACATTAAAAGTATACTGTTATTCAGTTAATTTGATAATTAAATATTTATTAAAAAGAATATTTTTATATTTATAGTATTAAATAAAATATTATTAAATATTAATAATTTTGTGTATAATAAAAAGATAAAATAATTATTATGATAGTGTATTAGTATTGTGAAAGAATATAATTAATTAGTAAAAAGTAGATTTAATTTATTGTACCTTGTGTATCAGGGTTTATTAATTAAAAATCATAAATATGTTTTTCTCGAATTTAAAAGGGTTAATATATTATTTATTTTAATGTAGAAAAATTATTTATAATAATATATTAGAAATGAAACGTTAGTCGTTTTTAATGATATCTAGTTTTTTTAGAAAAAAATTTAATTTTGATAATTTTTATATTTTAGTTTAATTATTAATTAAAATAATAAAAATTATTAATATATTTAGGGATAAGCTTAAATATAAAATTTATAATTATAAAATTCAATAATAAATTTATAGGGTTAGAAATATTCATTAATATAATAATGTTATAATATATTTATTATAAAATAATATTTTAAATAGTTTAATTTTATATAAAAAAAATAATTTTAATTAATAAAATTATGTTATAATGATAAAATTAGTATAATAATTATATATAAATAATAATTTATTGTTAGGTTATTTAAAGGAATTCGGCAAAAATAATATTCACCTGTTTATCAAAAACATGTCTTTTTGTTTATAATTTAAAGTCTAATCTGCCCATTGAAAAATTTTAAAAGGCCGCGGTATTTTGACTGTGCAAAGGTAGCATAATCAATAGTTTCTTAATTAGAAGCTGGAATGAATGATTGAATGAAATATTGACTGTCTAAATTTAATTGTTATAGAAATTAATTTTTAAGTTAAAAAGCTTAAATAATATTAGAGGACGAGAAGACCCTTTAAAGCTTAATATTTAAGTATAGTTAATTTATAAAAGAATAATATAATTAATTATATGCTAATATTTTATTGGGGTGATAGGAAAATTTATAAAACTTTTTTTAAAAATTTAACATAAATTAATGAATAATTGATCCATTTTTAATGATTAAAAGATTAAGTTACTTAAGGGATAACAGCGTAATATTTTTAGAGAGAACTTATCGATAAAAGAGATTGCGACCTCGATGTTGAATTAAGATAATTTTTAGGTGTAGAAGTTTAAAAATTTGGTCTGTTCGACCATTTATTCTTACATGATTTGAGTTCAGACCGGTGTAAGCCAGGTTGGTTTCTATCCTTAATAGATTATAATAAATTAGTACGAAAGGACCATTTATTAGTAAAATTTATAATTAATTTGAATAAAATTAATTATTTTGGCAGATTAGTGCAATGAATTTAGAATTCATGAATGTATTTTATACAAATAATATATGGAAATATTGTTAATAATAGTTAGTATAATTTTAATAATTATTATAGTATTAGTTGGGGTAGCATTTTTAACTTTATTAGAGCGAAAAGTTTTAGGGTATATTCAGATTCGAAAAGGCCCTAATAAAGTGGGATTTATAGGTATTTTACAGCCTTTCAGAGATGCTGTGAAATTATTTTCTAAAGAACAAATTTATTTAAATAAATCAAATTATTTTATATATTATTTTTGTCCAGTTTTTAGTTTATTTATATCATTGGTAGTTTGAATATTAATTCCTAATCTATATGGGGGCATTATATTTAATTTAGGAATATTATTTTTTATTTGTTGTATATCGGTAGGGGTATATATAGTGATATTTTCAGGGTGATCTTCTAATTCAAATTACGCAATATTAGGGGGATTACGAGCTGTAGCTCAAACAATTTCTTATGAAGTTAGATTAGTAATGATTATATTATCTGTAATATTTATAATTGAAGGTTTTAATTTATATAAATTAATAATATTTCAGGAATATACATGGTTTATTTTAATAATATTCCCTTTAAGATTAATATATTTAGTTTCTTGTTTAGCTGAGACAAATCGAACTCCTTTTGATTTTGCTGAAGGTGAGTCAGAGTTAGTTTCTGGATTTAATATTGAATATAGAAGAGGAGGATTTGCATTGATTTTTTTAGCAGAATATGCTAGAATTTTATTTATAAGGTTTATTTTTAATTTAATATTTTTGGGAGGAAATTTTTATTCATTAATATTTATATTAAAAACAGTAATTTTATCATTTATTTTTATTTGAGTACGAGGGACTATACCTCGTTATCGTTATGATAAATTAATATATTTAGCTTGAAAGAGATTTTTACCTGTTTCTTTAAATTATATTATGATTTTTATAGTTATAAAAATTATGATTTATAGATTTTAATTGAATAAAATAAAGTAATAAGTTAATAGATGTTAATCTATCTTATATTTTCAAAATATATGCTTATTCAAGCTCATTAACTAATTATTTAGAAAGAAGTTTATCTCAATAAATAAAAATTATAGGATTAATAATAAAATGAGCAAAATATAGAATTGTTAAAATTTGGCCTGTAATAATGTATGGATTTTCAACAGGACGAGTTCCAATTCATGTAAGTAAAATTACAATAATTAGGTAAATTCAGAATATAATTTTATTCACAAAGTAAAAAGAATTTCTTATTATTTTTTTTTTATTAGAAAATGGTAAAATTATAATAATTAAAATAGAGAAAATTAATGCAATAACTCCTCCTAATTTATTTGGGATAGACCGAAGAATAGCATATGCAAAAAGGAAATATCATTCAGGTTGGATATGGATAGGAGTTACTAATGGATTAGCTTGAATAAAGTTATCTGGGTCTCCTAATAAATAAGGGTTAGACAGAGTTAATAAGATTAGTAATGTTAATATAAAAATAAATCCTATTAAATCCTTTAATGAAAAGTATGGGTGAAAGGGAATTTTATCTATATTTCTATTAATGCCTAAAGGGTTATTAGATCCTGTTTGATGAAGAAATAATAAATGGATTATTACAAAAGCAGAAATAATAAAAGGAAGAATAAAATGAATTATAAAAAATCGGGTTAAAGTAGCGTTATCAATCGCGAATCCTCCCCAAAGTCATTGGACAATAGTGTTTCCTAAATAAGGGATTGCGGAAACTAAATTAGTAATAACAGTAGCCCCTCAAAATGATATTTGACCTCAAGGTAAAACATAACCTATAAAAGCTGTTCCTATGGTTAAGAATAAAATAATTACTCCAATAATTCAAGTTTCTTGAAGTTTATAACTTGAATAATATATACCTCGTCCAATATGTAGATAAATACAAATAAAGAAAAAGGAAGCTCCATTTGCATGTAGGGTACGAATTAGTCACCCATAATTTACGTCACGACAAATATGTGAAATTGAAGAAAAAGCTAGGTCAATATTAGCTGTATAATGTATAGCTAAAAATAATCCAGTTAAGATTTGAATTAATAAACATAATCCAAGTAATGATCCAAAATTTCATCAAGAAGAAATATTTGAAGGAGTAGGTAAGTCAATTAAAGAATGGTTAATAATTTTTATTAAAGGGTGTGTTGTTCGTATAGGTTTAAACATTAGAAGTTTTTTCGGAGAGGTCCATAAAATAATTCAGTAATTTTTACTACAATAATTAATGTTAATAATAAGTAAATAATTATAAAGATTGATAATAAATTATTTGGAAAGTTATATAATTTATTTATATAAAGAGAGTTAATATTTGTGGGGATATGTTGAATTATAGTATCTATATTATTAAAATAATTAAAAAAGAAGAAATCTTTATTATAAATAAATAAGAAAATTATTATAATAGTAACTATAAAAAAAATTAAATGATTAAATGAAAATTTAAATATTTCATTTGAGGATAATCTAGTTATATAGATAAATAAAATTAGTATTCCTCCAAGAAAAGTTAAAAATAAAATATATGAGAATCAAAAAGTTTTAGAAATTCTACCAATTAAAAATCTAATTCATAAAGTTTGAATAAGTAGTATAAATCCTAAGGATAGGGGATGATTTATAAAAAAGAATATTATAGAAAAAATTATACCGAAATTAAATAAGAAAATTTTAATTTCAAAGAATAGTTTAATTAAAATATTAATTTTGGAGATTAATGATAAATGAAAGTTTTTCTTTGAAGTTTTAAAAATATAAATTTATCTTTGATTTACAAGACCAAAATTTTAGTTAAACTATTAAAACTAATGAAAATTTACATAATGATTTTTATAGGAGTTATGTTTTTATTAGGTTTAATAAAGTTTAGATTTAATTATAAAAATTTATTAGTAAGTTTGTTAATTTTAGAATATAAAGTATTAATGTTGTTTATAATTATCTATATTTGTTTAAATAGTTGTATATTTGAAAGTTATTTTTTAATAGTTTATATTGTAATTTGTGTATGTGAAAGAGTATTAGGTCTTTCAATTTTAGTTTCTATAATTCGTTCTCATGGAAATGATTATTTTCAAGGATTTAATATATTACAATGTTAAGAATTTTAATAATAAATATATTTATAATCCTTTTATGTTTTTTTAAAAAAACTTTTTGATTGGTTCAATTAAATATATTATTATTAATATGTTTATTTATAATAAAAAGAGTTGGGGTAATAAATTGAGTTAATATTTCTTATATGTTTGGTTATGATATAATTTCATATGGAATAATTATATTAAGGCTATGAATTTGTTGTTTAATAATTATGTCTAGAGAAAAAATTAATTTTTATAATAATTATCAAAATTTATTTATTTTAATAGTTATTTTATTATTATTATTTTTAATTATAACTTTTAGTGTAATAAATTTTTTTATATTTTATATATTTTTTGAAAGAAGATTGATTCCAACATTATTATTAATTTTAGGGTGGGGGTATCAACCTGAACGTTTACAAGCTGGAATATATTTAATATTCTATACTTTATTTGCTTCTTTACCTTTATTAGTTATAATTTTGTATATTTATAATAATTATAAGTATATATTTATTCCATTAATAATAATAAAGGTAAATTTAATTAATAGAATTTTTTATTTTTTTATGATTATAGCTTTTTTATTTAAAATACCAATATATATAGTTCATTTATGATTACCTAAAGCTCATGTTGAAGCTCCTATTTCTGGTTCAATAATTTTAGCTGGAGTATTATTAAAATTAGGAGGCTATGGATTATTGCGTGTATTTTCAATATTATTTAAAATTCTTAATTTTAATAGATTAATAATGAGTTTAAGAGTATTAGGAGCCACTTTAGTGGGATTTATTTGTTTAAATCAAAGAGATTTAAAATCAATAATTGCTTATTCTTCTGTAGTTCATATAGGATTAACTTTAGGGGGAATTTTTTCATTAAGAACATGAGGATTAGAAGGTGCTTTTATTTTAATAATTGCTCATGGATTGTGCTCATCTGGTATATTTTGTTTAGGGAATATTTCTTATGAGCGTTTAATAAGACGAAGATTAATAATTAATAAAGGTTTATTAAGTTTTATACCAAGAATAACTTTATTTTGGTTTTTATTAAGAAGATGTAATATGGCTGCCCCTCCTTCTATTAATTTATTAGGGGAAATTTTTTTAATTAATTCTATAGTTTCTTGATCAGTTTTAATAATATTAGTTTTAATAGTAATATCATTTATTAGAGCTGCTTATAGATTATATTTATTTGTTTATACACAGCATGGTATATATTATTCAGGTTTATATACTTGTATGTCAGGTAATTCCCGGGAGTATTTATTATTATTTATACATTGGTTTCCTTTAAATTTATTAATCATTAAAAGAGATCAAATAATAATTTTATTTTATTTAAGTAGTTTATTGAAAATATTGATTTGTGGTGTCAAAGATATACATAGTATTTTAAATTTATGTTAGGAATTTGTCGAATTAGATTTATTTATTTAATAATATTAAGATTATTAATAATATCTTTAAGATTTTATTTTATTAATAATGATGTTATTTATTTATATGAGTGGGAAATTATTAGATTAAATTCAGTAATAATTGAAATAACTGTATTATTAGATTGAATATCTTTAATATTTATAGGTTTTGTATTAATAATTTCTTCTTTGGTAATTTTATATAGAGAAGACTATATAATAGGAGATTTAAATTTAAATCGTTTTATTATATTAGTTTTAATATTTGTTTTATCAATAATAATATTGATTATTTCCCCAAATTTAGTAAGAATTTTATTAGGGTGAGATGGATTAGGTTTGGTTTCTTATTGTTTAGTAATTTATTATCAAAATGTAAAATCTTATAATGCAGGTATATTAACTGTTTTAATAAATCGAATTGGGGATGTAACTTTATTAATAAGAATTGCTTGAATAATGAATTATGGAGGATGAAATTATATTTTTTATATAAATTATGATTTAAGAAATTTAGAGGTTAAGATTGTGATATTATTGTTAATAATTTCGGCAATAACTAAAAGAGCTCAAATTCCATTTTCTGCATGACTTCCTGCTGCTATGGCTGCTCCTACGCCTGTATCAGCTTTAGTTCATTCGTCAACTTTAGTAACTGCAGGGGTATATTTAATAATTCGATTTCATAATTTATTAATGAGTTCTAATTTAAATATATATTTAATATTAGTAGCAAGAGTTACTATATTTATATCAGGATTAGGGGCTAATTATGAATTTGATTTAAAAAAAATTATTGCATTATCTACTTTAAGACAATTAGGATTAATAATTGGATCTTTATCTATAGGGGTTATAAATTTAGCTTTTTTTCATATGTTAATACATGCATTATTTAAAGCTTTATTATTTATGTGTGCTGGGTCTTTAATTCATTTATTTAAAAATATACAAGATATTCGTGTAATAGGGTCAATAAGAAATTTAGTTCCATTAATTGGAAGAATTATAGGTGTTGCTAATATAGCATTATGTGGAATACCATTTTTGGCTGGATTTTATTCAAAGGATTTAATACTTGAGTATTTATCTTATACAAATTTTAATTATATAATTTATATTTTATTTTATTTTAGAACAGGATTAACAGTTTGTTATTCTTTTCGATTAACTATTATATTGTTTATTCAACAGTTTAATTTTTATAGTTTAAGAATAATTTATGATAAATTAGAAATTAAAATTAAAATATGTTATTTTTTATTTATTTTATCTATTGTAGGAGGTAGAATATTTAGGTGAGTAGTATTTATATTACCTAAAATTTTATTTTTATCTATGTATATAAAAATATTTGTATTGTTAGTAATTTTTATAGGAGTATGATTCGGGATAGAAATTTATAAGTTTTCTATAAATGATTATATTTCTTTAAAAAAGAAGTTTGCAGAATTTTTAGGAAGAATATGATTTATGCCTCTTATATCTGTATATTTAATTCATAATCCATTAATTTTTGGTAAAAAATTTATAAAATTAACTGATTTAGGCTGGTATGAATTTATAGGGAGACAAAATATTTATTTAAATATAAAGAAAATATCTTTTATCAAGTTTAATTTTCAAAATAATATTTTTATGTTATTTTTAATTAGGTTGTATTTTTGAGTAATAATTTTAATATTTTTATATATTTTATATTTAAATAGCTTATATTAGAGTATAACATTGAAGCTGTTATGGAGAATAAATATTCTTTAAATATATTTATAAAGAAAATCTTAATTTCACAATGAAAATGTGAGGTTTTATTTAAACTATATAAATAGAAATATTAATGGAATTAAACCACTAAAAATTAAGTTAGAAGCTTATTTTGATTTCTTTCATATTTCTTTAATTGGAAAATAATTTCAATAATATTATTAACAGTAATATACCTCTTTTTGGTTTCAATTAATTAATATATATATATATATATATATATATATATATATAGATCAGTTAAATAAGGATAAAATATATCAAATAAATAGGTCGAAACTATTTGCAAAATTGCTTCTTATTTAAGATTAATTGGAGACCAATTCTTTTTAAATGCAAATTAAATGTTATTATTAACTATAATCCTAAGATCAATTTAATATACCTTGGAATCATTCATAATATAAGCCAATTAATAGAATTATAATAAAAATAATACTTGTTATTAGTCAATAAATTTTTATTGATAGAGAATATAAAATAATTATAGGAAGAATTAAGGCAATTTCAATATCAAAAATTAAAAAAATAATAGCAATTAAAAAAAAATGTAAAGAAAAAGGAAGGCGGGAGGATGAAATTGGGTCAAATCCACATTCGAAAGGAGAATTTTTTTCTTGATCATAAATTGATTTATATGATAATAAAGATGCTAGAAATATTACTAATAAAGAAATTAATAATAAAATGATTCCAATAATAATAATTTGTAATATTATTTATACTAAACTTTAGTCCTTATGATTGGAAGTCATATATACTTATATACTATATAAATTTATCTACCTCATCAATAAATAGAAATATATAAAAAAAGTCATACTACATCTACAAAATGTCAATATCATGCTGCAGCTTCAAATCCAAAATGATGAGAAGCACTAAAATTAAAATTAGATAGGCGAATTCAACATACTAATAAAAATAAAGTCCCAATAATGACATGAATTCCATGAAATCCTGTTGCTATAAAAAATGTAGATCCATAAATTGAATCAGCAATAGTAAAAGGAGCTTCTAAATATTCATATCCTTGAAGAATAGAGAAGTAGATTCCTAGTGAAATTGTTAATATTAGCCTTTTAACTGTTTGAGAGTGATTATTTATAATTAATGAATGATGAGCTCAAGTAATAGAGATACCTGAGGATAATAAAATAGCTGTATTTAATAAAGGGATTTGAAAAGCATTAAAAGGGGAAATATTTATTGGAGGTCAGAGAGCTCCAAGTTCAATAGCAGGGGATAATCTTCTATGGAAAAAAGATCAAAAAAATGAGAAGAAAAATAATACTTCTGATACAATAAATAAGATTATTCCATAACGAAGTCCTTTAGATACTTTGAAAGTATGAAGGCCTTGGAAGGTCCCCTCACGGCTAATATCTCGTCATCATTGATATATAGTTAATAGAGTAATATTTACACCTAGTAAAAGTAAAATTATATTAGAAGAATGGAATCAATTAACTATTCCTAAGGTTAATGATATTGTTCCTAATGATCCTGTTAAAGGTCAAGGGCTATAATCTACTAAATGAAATGAATGATTATGTGACATTAGTAAATTTCTCTAGAATATAAAGTTCTTAATACAGCAAATACATAAGATTGAATTATTGAAACAGCAACTTCAAGAATTAAAAGTATTATTTGAGCAGAAATTAATAAAATTAATATAATTTTTGATATGGAATTACCAGTATTTCCTATTAAAGTTAATAATAAATGTCCTGCAATTATATTTGCAGATAAACGAATGGCTAAGGTTCCAGGTCGGATTAAATTTCTAATTGTTTCGATACAAACTATAAAGGGTATAAGAAGATTAGGAGTTCCTTGGGGTACTAAGTGACAGAATATATGTTGTGTGTGATTAATTCACCCATAAATTATAAATCTGATTCATAAAGGTAAAGCTAAACTTAAAGTAATAACTATATGTCTAGTTCTAGTAAAAATATATGGGAATAATCCTAAGAAATTATTAAATAAAATTAATGAGAATAATCTAATGAATATAAATGTAGATCCTTTAAAAGAGTTATTTCCTAATAAAATTTTAAATTCTTTATGAAGATAGTTTAAAATAAAATTTCAAAGGAAATTATACCGAGAAGGTAATAATCAGAAAATATTAGGGATAAATAATAGGCCAATAAGAGTTCTTATTCAATTTAATGATAAAGTAGAAGAAGATATAGGATCAAAAATAGAAAATAAATTAGTTATCATTTTCAATTAAGTTTAGTAATTGCTATTTTATTAATAGAGGAAATAGAATTAGATTTTGTTGTAATTCTATAAAAAATTAATATTATGAATAAAAATAATGTTAAAATAAAAAAAATTATTAATAATAATCATAGTATAGGAGCTATTTGTGGAATTAAAGAATATTTACATTAAATAATTTTAGTTTGACATTCTAATGTTATTATATTTTAACTAATTCTTTTCATAAGAAGTATATGCTAACATACTATAAAATGGTTTAAGAGACCAGTACTTGCTTCAGTCATCTTATGAATTAATGGGAATGAATTCATTTAATGAAAGAATTAGTTGAAATTCTTTCAATAACAATTGGTATAAAACTATGATTAGCACCACAAATTTCTGAGCATTGCCCAAAAAACAGGCCGGGCCGATTAATTATAAAATTTGATTGATTTAAACGACCAGGTGTTGCATCAACTTTAATTCCAAGAGAAGGGATAGTTCATGAATGAAGGACATCTGTTGCTGTAATTAAAATACGAATTTGAGAATTAAATGGAAGAATAATTCGATTATCAACATCTAATAAACGGAAATCATAGTTATTAAGTTCATTATATGGAATTATGTATGAATCAAATTCAATATCATTGAAATCAGAATATTCATATCTCCAATATCATTGATGCCCAATAGTTTTTAAAGAGATTAAAGGTTTATTTAAATCATCAAGAAGATAAAGTAATCGTAAAGAAGGTAGGGCAATAAAAATTAATATAAAGGCAGGTAAAACTGTTCAAATAATTTCAATATTTTGTCTTTCTAGGAGAAGACGATTAGTATATTTATTAAAAAATAATGATCTTATTAAGTAGCCTACTAAAATTGTAATTAAAATAATAATTAGTATAGAATGATTATGGAAAAATATTAATTGTTCCATTAATGGAGAAGATCTATTTTGAAGATTTAAGTTTCCTCATGTAGTCATTTTCTATAAAAAGAAAATCTTTATAATTGGGGTTTAAATCCAATGCACTAATCTGCCATAATAGATTAGTTAAGAATTAAGCATAGGTAATTCAGAATATCTGTGTTCTATAGGAGGATGGAATTGAAATCATTCAATAGAAGTATTTAAGTTATTAGCATATATGGACGATTGTTTTAAAATAAAACTTTCTCAAATAATAAAAAGAAAAAAGATAATTCTTAATAAAGAAATTAATCTTCCTATTGAGGATAGGATATTTCATGAGGTATATCTATCTGGATAGTCAGAATATCGTCGAGGTATTCCTGCTAGACCAAGAAAATGTTGAGGGAAAAAAGTTAGATTAACTCCAATAAATATAATTAAAAATTGAATTTTTAGTAGGATAGAATTTATTGTTAAACCAGTAAATAAAGGGAATCAGTGAATAAAGCCAGCTATGATAGCAAATACTGCTCCTATTGATAAAACATAATGGAAATGAGCTACGACATAATATGTATCATGTAAAATAATATCTAAAGAGGAATTAGCTAGAATAATTCCAGTTAATCCTCCAATAGTAAATAGAAAAATAAACCCTAAAGATCAGATAAGAGATGGGCTGTATGAAAATTTAGTTCCATGGAGGGTAGCTAATCAACTAAAAATTTTAATACCAGTAGGGACTGCAATAATTATAGTTGCCGAGGTAAAATAAGCTCGAGTATCTACATCTATTCCTACTGTAAATATATGATGAGCTCAAACAATAAATCCTAAAAGGCCAATAGCTAGTATAGCATAAATTATTCCTAATGAACCAAAAGTTTCAGATTTACCAGATTCTTGAGAAATGATATGAGAAATTATTCCAAATCCAGGTAAAATTAAAATATAAACTTCTGGATGTCCGAAAAATCAAAATAAATGTTGATAAAGAATAGGATCACCCCCTCCTGCAGGATCAAAAAATGAAGTATTTAAATTTCGATCTGTTAAAAGTATAGTAATAGCACCTGCTAATACTGGAAGAGAAAGTAATAATAAAAATGCAGTAATAAATACAGATCAAACAAATAGAGGTATTCGGTCTATAGATATTCTATTAGGACGTATGTTTAAGCAAGTAGTAATAAAATTAATAGCTCCAAGAATAGAGGAGATACCAGCTATATGAAGTCTAAAAATTGTTAAATCTACAGAAGCTCCTCTATGAGCAATAGAAGATGATAATGGGGGATACACAGTTCATCCAGTTCCAGCTCCTCTTTCAACTAAAGATCTAGATAAAAGAAGAATTAAGGAAGGGGGTAATAATCAAAATCTTATATTATTTATTCGTGGGAAAGCTATATCTGGGGCTCCTAATATTAATGGGATAAGTCAATTTCCAAATCCTCCAATTAGAATAGGTATAACTATAAAAAAAATTATTACAAAAGCATGAGCTGTTACAATTACATTAAAAATTTGATCGTCTCCAATTAATGAACCAGGTTGACCTAATTCAGTACGAATTAATATTCTTAATGAAGTTCCAATTATTCCTGATCATGCTCCAAAAATGAAATATAAAGTTCCAATGTTTTTATGATTAGTAGAAAATAACCATTTTACGATAAAATGGCTGAGTAAAGGCAATAAATTGTAAATTTATTAACGAATTAATATTCTTTTATCAAGTTTTATAGTCAAAAGATGATTTTAAGTTGCAAACTTAAAGGTGTATTAATACTAAAGCTTATAAAGTTAAGGCTTAAAGAAAATCTTTATTTATAACTTTGAAGGTTATTAGTTTATTTAACTTAAAACCTTTATGTTATAAATAAAAAAAATATTATTGGGAAAAATATTATTGAAAAATAATTTCAGATAAAAAAATTATTAATTAATTTTATTTGAGAAATTTTTCAGTATATTTGAAAATTATTTAAAATAATTGAAGAAAAAGCTATACGAAGATAAAAATATAAGGTTATTAATGTTATTATTACTATTAATAAAGAAATTAATAATAAATTTTCTTTAATTAATGATTCAAGGACAATTCATTTAGGGATAAACCCTAAAAAAGGAGGTAAGCCTCCTATTGATAATAAAGTAATAAAAATTGCTATTTTATTAATAGAGGAAATAGAATTTGTTAATATTTGATTTACATTAAATAATTTTAAATAATTAAATCTTAGATTTAGGGAAACTCTAATTAATGTATAAAATATGAAATAAAATCAAAAATTTATTTCTCTAGAAATAAATGCTATTAAAAGTCATCCAATATGTGAAATTGAAGAAAAAGCTATAATTTTTCGTAATGAAGTTCTGTTTAATCCTCCTAATCTACCAATTAAAATTCTTAATAAAGAAATTACTTCAATAAATTTATTATTAAAACAATAAGAAATACAAATAAAAGGATTGATTTTTTGTCAAGTTATTAAAATTATATTATTAATTCAATTTATTGAATCTATAATTGAAGGGAATCAAAAATGGAATGGAGCAGCTCCAATTTTTAATAATAAACAAGAATTAATAAGGAGTAAATAAATATTTCTGTAAAATATTATTGAAAAATAATTTCAATTAATAAAATTTATACAGATTATAAATAATAAAATAATTGAAGCTAAAGCTTGGGTTAAAAAATATTTTAAAGAAGCTTCGTTAGATATTAGATTTTTATTATTATTCATTAAAGGGATAAATGATAATAAATTTATTTCTAATCCAATTCAAGCTCCTAACCAAGAGTTAGAAGAAATACAAATAAAAGTTCTAAAAATTAGTATAAAAATAAATAGTAATTTAGAAGAATTGTTAAAAATTAAAAAGAAGAGGGTTGACTTCTATATGCAGGGTATGAACCTACTAGCTTATTTAGCTTATCTTTTTAGAATTTATAAAAATACTAGTCTTGAAATTTATTATATTAATATATATTAGTGTATGAAGCACAAAAATTTTTGATATTTTTAGAAATAGTTTAAATCTATTGTATATAATTATATAATAAAGGTATAAAATACATAATTTATTCTATCAAAATAATCCTTTTGTTCAGGCACTTTATTTTTTTGTATTTATTAGAAAAATAATAATTTTGGTTTATTTTAATTAATATGTAATTTAATATCTTTTTATTACATTATTATTTTGAAAAAAAAATTATATAAAAAGATTAAAATTAATTTTTATATTAATATTATGATAAATTGATTAAATATATTTTATTAAATTATTATTATCTAAATAACGGTAATTCTATAAATTTAGGGTTTTAAATTATATATATATATATAATAATTATAAGATAATTTATCAATCAAGTATATTTTATTAAATTATTATTACCTAAATAACGGTAATTCTATAAATTTGGGGAGTTTTAGAAAATATATATTTATATATTAATATATAAATTATTTATATACTAATAATTATTTATTAATTATTAATATAAATAATTTATATATTAATATATATATAATAATATGTATATATAAATATATATTAATATATAAATTATTTATATATTAATATATATATAATAATTATAAGATAATTTATCAATCAGGTATATTTTATTAAATTATTATTACCTAAATAACGGTAATTCTATAAATTTGGGGAGTTTTAGAAAATATATATTTATATATTAATATATAAATTATTTATATAC